CGAAATCCGTTCGGGAACATATACTTTGAGTTTTAAAGAGAGGGTTCGAAAACATATTTATTCCGACTCGGAGGGCGAAATGCACTGGAGTACTGACGTCTCCCATGCACCTGAATTTATATATAGTAATGTACATCTCTTACCAAAAACAAGTCATCTATGGATATTATCAGGAGGTTCATCCAAATCCAGTATAATTCCCTTTTCGATACACAAGGATCAAGATCAAATGAACGTTCATTCTCTTTCTGTCGAACAAAGATATATTTCTAGCCCTTCAGTAAATAATGATCACGTTAAACAAAAATTCTTTAGTTCATATTTTTCAGGTAAAAAGGAAGGTAGGATTCCTGATTATTTAGAACTTAATCGAGTCATATGTACTAGCTATTGTAATCTCATATCTTCGGCTATTATCCACGGGAATTCTGATTTATTGGCAAAGAGGCGAAGAAATAGATTCATCATCCCATTCCAATCGATTCAAGAACGAGAGAAAGAACTAATGCCCCACTCCAGTATTTCAATTGAAATACCCATAAATGGTATTTTCTGTAGAAATAGTATTTTTGCTTTTTTCGACGATCCCCAATACCGAAGAAAGAGTTCAGGAATTACTAAATATGGGACTATAGGGGTGCATTCAATTGTCAAAAAAGAAGATTTGATTGAGTATCAAGGAGTCAAAGAATTTAAGCCAAAATACCAAATGAAAGTAGATCGCTTTTTTTTCATTCCAGAGGAAGTGTATATTTTCCCCGAATCTTCTTCCCTAATGGTACGGAATAATAGTATCATTGGAGGAGATACACAAATTACTTTAAATACAAGAAGTCGAGTAGGCGGGTTGGTCCGAGTGGAGAAAAAAAAAAAAAAAATAGAACTTAAAATCTTTTCTGGAGATATCCATTTTCCGGGAGAGGCAGATAAGATATCCCGACACAGTGGTATCTTGATACCACCAGGAACGGTAAAAACAAAGTCTAAGGATTCCTTAGAAGTGAAAAGTTGGATATATGTCCAACCTTTCACACCTACCAAGAAAAAGTATTTTGTTTTTGTTCGCCCAGTAGTCATATTCGAAATAGCGGATGGTATAAATTTAGAAAGACTTCTCCTCCAAGCCCCATTGCAGGAAAAGGATAATCTGAAGCTTCGAGTTGTCAATTATATTCTTTATGGAAATGGTAAACCACGTCAGGGAATTTCTGACACAAGTATTCAATTAGTTCGGACTTGTTTAGTTTTGAATTGGGATCAAGACAAAAAAAATTCTTTTATCGAGGGGGCCCGAGCTTCTGTTGTTGAAGTAAATACAAAGGGTCTGATTCGTGATTTTCTAAGAATCAACTTAATGAAATCCCCTATTTCATATATCAGCAGAAAAAGGAATGATCCATCAGGGTCAGGATTGGTCTCTGATAATGGGTTAGATCGTCCCAATATTAATCCATTTTCTTCCGTTTATTCCAAGGCAAGATCAAATCAAGGAACCCTTAGTACGTTGTTGAATAGAAATAACGAATGTCAATCGTTGATGATTTTGTCATCATCTAATTGTTTTCGAATGGATCTATTCAATGGTGTAAACTCTCACAATGTAATAAAAGAAACAATTAAAGGAAATCCTATAATTCCACTTAGGAATTGGTTGGGCCCCTTAGGAATAGCCCTTCAATTTGCGAATTTTTATTCATTTTACCATTTCATAACTCATAATCAGATTTCCGTAACTAAATATCTGAAACTTAACAATTTAAAACAGACTTTTCAAGTATTTAAATATTATTTAATGGATGAAAAGGAGAGAATTGTTAATCCCGATCCATGCAGTAAGAGTGTTTTGAATCCATTCAATTTGAAGTGGTATATTCGCCGTCATAATTATTATCATAATTCTTGTGAAGAAAGATTGACAATAATTAGCCCGGGGCAGTTTATTTGTGAAAATATATATATGGCCAAAAACGGACCACACCTAAAATCGGGCCAAGTTATAATTGTTTACGTTGACTATGTAGTAATAAGATCGGCTAATCCTTATTTGGCCACTCCGGGGGCAACTGTTCACGGCCATTATGGAGAAATCCTTTATGAAGGAGATACGTTAGTTACATTTATATATGAAAAATCGAGATCTGGTGATATAACACAGGGTCTTCCAAAAGTGGAACAAGTGTTAGAAGTGCGTTCAATTGATTCAATATCGATAAACTTAGAAAAGAGAGTTGAGAGTTGGAAGGGGTGTATAACAAGAATTCTTGGAATTCCTTGGGGATTCTTGATTGGTGCTGAGTTAACTATAGCGCAAAGTCGTATATCTTTGGTTAATAAGATCCAAAAGGTTTATCGATCCCAGGGGGTGCAGATCCATAATAGGCATATCGAAATTATTGTACGTCAAATAACATCAAAAGTCTTGGTTTCAGACGATCGAATGTCTAATGTTTTTTTACCCGGAGAACTTATTGGATTATTGCGAGCGGAACGAACAGGACGCGCTTTGGAGGAAGCGATCTGTTACCGAGCCATATTATTGGGAATAACAAGAGCATCTTTGAATACTCAAAGTTTCATATCCGAGGCGAGTTTTCAAGAAACTGCTCGCGTTTTAGCAAAAGCCGCTCTCCGCGGTCGTATTGATTGGTTGAAAGGCCTGAAAGAAAACGTTGTTCTAGGTGGTAGGATACCCGTCGGTACCGGATTCAAAAGATTAGTGCACCGCGCAAAGCAATATAAGAGTATTGCTTTGAAAATCAAAAAGAAGAATTTATTCGAGGGGGAAAGGAGAGATATCTTGTTCCACCACCGAGAATTATTTGATTCGTGCATTTCAAAAATTTCTATGATCCAGCAGAACAATCATTTATAGGATTTAATGATTCCTAAGAGGGGATTTATCCTTTTAACTATCGATTGTCTTGTGATTTGTTAGATGGGATTTGTGTTAATAATAATAAAGAAATAAAGATAATACGTAATAGACAGACATTAATCGCTTCGTTCGTATATCAATGTCCAATTTCCGGGAAAAGGGGAAAGTTCCGTCGGAACAATTATTTATTTCAGGGTACCCCGTTCTTTTTTAAAAAAAAAAAAGAGAGGGAGAAAGTGTGGGGAGAAATGAGAAGAAGATATTGGAACATTAATTTGGAGGAGATGCTGGAAGCAGGAGTTCATTTTGGTCATGGGACTAGAAAATGGGATCCAAGAATGGCACCTTATATTTCTGCAAAGCGTAAAGGTATTCATATTACAAATCTTACTCGAACTGCTCGTTTTTTATCAGAAGCTTGTGATTTAGTTTTTGATGCAGCAAGTAGCCGAAAACAATTCTTAATTGTTGGTACCAAAAAGAAAGCAGCTGATTCAGTAGCGCGAGCTGCAATAAGGGCTCGGTGTCATTATGTTAATAAAAAATGGCTCGGCGGTATTTTAACGAATTGGTCCACTACAGAAACGAGACTTCAAAAGTTCAGGGACTTGAGAATGGAACAAAAAACAGGAAGACTAAACCGCCTTCCGAAGGGGGATGCGGCTCGATTGAAGAGACAGTTATCTGACTTGAAAACATATCTGGGGGGGATTAAATATATGACGGGGTTACCCGATATTGTAATAATTCTTGATCAGCAAGAAGAATATACGGCTCTTCGAGAATGTCTCACTTTGGGAATTCCAACGATTTGTTTAATTGATACAAACAGTGACCCGGATCTGGCAGATATTTCGATTCCAGCGAATGATGACGCTATCGCTTCAATCCGATTCATTCTTAACAAATTAATATTTGCAATTTGTGAGGGTCGTTCTAGTTATATACGAAATCCCTGATTAATTATAAGATAAATCAATATAATAATAAGATAAATAAAGAATTTTGAGATAAATAAATAATTTTGCGAACTATATGAATTTATGGAATTGGTTCTTATTTCTGAATCGCACAAAAACAAAAGAGATAAAAAGAACTAGGGATATTCTGCGATTAGTTGTTATTCAAAATAGAAAATAAAAATGGACAACGTTAAAAAAAAAGATAGTTGAATCAAAATAATTCCTTTTTTTTTTTTTTCATTCAGAGGGCAATATGAATGTTCTATCATGTTCCATCAACACATTAAAGGGGCTATATGATGTATCCGGTGTGGAAGTAGGCCAGCATTTCTATTGGAAAATAGGGGGGTTTCAAGTCCATGCTCAAGTACTTATTACGTCTTGGGTTGTAATTGCTATTTTATTAGGGTCATCTATTGTAGCTGTTCGGAATCCACAAACCATTCCTACTAATGGCCAGAATTTCTTCGAATATGTCCTTGAATTCATTCGAGACGTGAGCAAAACTCAGATTGGAGAGGAATATGGTCCATGGGTTCCTTTTATTGGAACTCTCTTTCTATTTATTTTTGTTTCTAATTGGTCTGGGGCCCTTTTACCTTGGAAAATCATAGAGTTACCTCATGGAGAGTTAGCTGCACCTACGAATGATATAAATACTACTGTGGCTTTAGCTTTACTTACGTCAGTAGCCTATTTTTATGCCGGCCTTAGCAAAAAAGGATTAGGTTATTTTGGTAAATACATTCAACCAACTCCGATCCTTTTACCCATTAACGTTTTAGAAGATTTCACAAAACCCTTATCACTTAGCTTTCGACTTTTCGGAAATATATTAGCGGATGAATTAGTAGTTGTTGTTCTTGTTTCTTTAGTGCCTTTAGTAGTTCCTATACCTGTAATGTTTCTTGGATTATTTACAAGCGGTATTCAAGCTCTTATTTTTGCAACTTTAGCTGCGGCTTATATAGGTGAATCCATGGAGGGGCATCATTGACTAATTTTCGAAATAGTTTTTAGAGAATCGCCTTGGTGAACATAAATATAAACATACCTAGACAAAGGGGTTTATACGATCTCGAGGACTAGTAAAAAAGATTACGATATTCGAGAATTGTAAAAAAAAAAGGAAAGAGATCTAAAAGATCTTTTTCCTAAACTTCATTTTACCAATTTAGCCCCCCTTACAATTCAATGAATATTCTCTTTAGAGTGATAGTGTCTTGATTGTTTTATTCAATAGTGTCTTGATTGTTTTATTCATTCAATTCCAATTTTAGGAGTCATAATCCGAATAAGAATTCTTTATTTTATTTGTTTACAATATGATTTGATTTGTTTCCAATATGCGATTAGACTTTTCTAGAGCCATTCCCATTTCAGTCGGGTTTTTTATTCAATTCGCCGATTGACCAAAACAAAATATTGAATATTAATAAATAATCAATTACATCAACTTAGATCACTTATATTTTTATACAATGATTTACAATGATTCAGCCTAAGGAATTCGTCCATTTAGTGTCCATTTAGATTGATTCTATCCATCTGAGATAATGATAAATAAAAGGAAGAGAAAAGTTTACAGATTACAAAAAAAAAAATGGGTTGTTTAGCAGAGCGGGATCGAACTAGGTGTAGGGAAATATATAATGGCTATAAGCCAACTTTCCTGTGTAGATGTTTTGAAAAATGATTTTATAATCCGATTGAATCTAAGATACGAAACGAATAGTTGGTTTACGTTATGGACGAAAGACATGTATATGGAATATTAGGCATTAACTAGTTATATATTAGTATTAGTTAGTTATATATTAGTATTAGTTAGTTATATATTAGTATTAGTTAGTTATATATTAGTATTAGTTAGTTATATATTAGTATTAGTTAAAAGATATATCTAATCGGCCATATTACTGGGAGTTTAGATCGAGATTCCAATAAAAGTCCTTCTTTTCGGTTGTAAAACTGTAATTGTGAATTGAATATTGAATAAAGAAATTCAATCCCGAAAAGGAGCGAAGAGTTTGAATTCAAAGAATGGCTCGGAATAAAGAAAGAAATGAAAAAACAAAAGGTTGTATGAATTCACAAAAACGCAACGGGCAGAAACTAAAAATAAAAAATAAATATCAGATATCGAAGTAATTCTAATGATTTAATAATATTATTTATTACTTCAATTTGCAATTTGGAGTTGTTTCGACTGTATGAAAATCTTATCGCTGAAATAATTAAGTCATAGTTTATTGGTTGATTGTATCATTAACCATTTCTTTCATTTTGTTGCGAGGAATTTATTATGAATCCATTGATTTCTGCCGCTTCCGTTATTGCTGCTGGGTTGGCCGTTGGGCTTGCTTCTATTGGACCTGGGGTTGGTCAAGGTACTGCTGCAGGCCAGGCTGTAGAAGGTATTGCGAGACAGCCTGAGGCGGAGGGAAAAATACGAGGTACTTTATTACTTAGTCTGGCTTTTATGGAAGCTTTAACAATTTATGGATTGGTTGTTGCATTAGCACTTTTATTTGCGAATCCTTTTGTTTAATCCTAAAAATACGTATTTTTTTATTTTATTGACTTGTGCTTGATGCTTGCTTTTTCAAATTATATCAAGATTTAACTCTTTATTTATTTTTCTTTATTTATTTTTAGTGGGACAGTTATGGTATGGGAAGGACTGATTTGAGAATGAGGAAGTAGTATACGAACGAACTCGCTTTCTTCCTTCCCCCCTCTTAGTCCAATCAAAACCTTTTTTAGGAAGTGTTGCAGGACAAATAAAAATTTGCAATTAACACGAGACCTAGTACCAAATTATAATAAATATTGTTCTTATTAGAAATTTCGAATTTCTAATTACCGAAAAAAGGTAAGTAAATGAATAGAATACAGATAAATGCATAAAAGAACAATAATATAGAAAATATCAATATAAATATGTATATAGAAAAATAGAAATATATAGAATAAAAAAGATAATTTAATTAATCTGTCTATATCTATAAAATAAGAGGAGATCCATATGAAAACTATAACCGACTCTTTCGTTTCTTTTGGTCACTGGCCATCCGCCGGGAGCTTCGGGTTTAATACCGATATTTTAGCAACAAATCTAATAAATCTAAGTGTAGTTCTTGGTGTATTGATTTTTTTTGGAAAGGGAGTGTGTGCGAGTTGTTTATTTCAAGAATACGCTGGATTGAACCAGATGACCTCTTTTTTTTTCGGTTTAACTAGGAAAGAAAAGGTGCATGGTCCTGCGAATTACTTCTGAATAAATTAATAAATGAATAAATTAATAAGAAAATCGTTAAGAACCATAGCATTTCGCGGTTCATTGGTAAATAGACTTTGATTCTCTATCAACCAATAACGTGGGGCCATTAATTTAATATGGTTAAAGCTAAACTGTTTGAAGTCCGGATGCAGCAAAGTACTCTTTCTACTACTATGTTAATAGATAAATGGGTTCCAAATTTAAAATGAATAGTTGGAAGTTGTTTTCGATAGAGAACACTCATGTCGAAAAAAAAAAAAATGATTTGAACCCTCCTTTTTTTTCGAAAAACGGGGATCTCCCCCATTCTTATCCAATGCTGAATCGATAACCTATGCATAAAGTAAATTCTTTGGATTGGAAGAAAAGAAAAAAAAAAG